AATTGGCGAGAGGTCAACGATTACGTGAGTTGCTCAAACAATCCCAATCTGCTCCTCTCACGGTGGAGGAACAGATTATGACTATTTATACCGGAACCAACGGCTATCTCGATTCATTAGAAATTGCACAAGTAAGAAAATTTCTTGTTGAGTTACGTACTTATTTAAAAACGAATAAACCTCAGTTCCAAGAAATCATATCTTCGACAAAGATATTCACCAAAGAGGCAGAAGCCCTTTTGAAAGAAGCTATTCAAGAACAAACGGAACGCTTTCTACTTCAAGAGCAGTTATAGGTATAAACTCAAGGGTAAAGGCATTGATCACTTTTAAATTCAAGTACTATTAGTACTCAATTGGAATGAAAAGCTTCTAGAATAAAAGAAAAGATTAAAAGCAAAGAATTTCATTGAAATGATATTTTTACTTAGAATTTTGAATTCTATTATTATAGTAAAGTAAGATATTATAGTAAAGTAAGAGTAATAAAATGAATTAATCAATTATAGTAGAAAGCTTATATAGTATACTATAACATACTATAGTATATAAGTATATATTTGTTTCTAGAAATAATTCTATTTCTATTTAGAATAAAATTTGAATATCTAGTATAATCTTAAGTATAAGATTAAGTGTCTCTTAGAAAAACCCTAAATTTTGACATAGATAAAAATCTAACAAAGATATGGAAATCAATCGCGTCCATGCGTCCAATAGGATTTGAACCTATACTAAAGGTTTAGAAGACCTCTGTCCTATCCATTAGACAATGGACGCCTTTCATTCCAATTTGTTTTTTTTTTTTTTACTTTAAAGAAGTAAAGAAAAAGAATGCGAGATAATTATTAGATTTTTAGAATTCCCTATTAATATAGAAAATTAGTATAAATAAAAAATTCAAACTGTCATTTTTTTTAGTAAAAAAAAAGTATGTATAATAAATACTCAAAATTTTTCAAATTTGATATTATTTTTTCATATTATATATTAATAAAAATAGATTATATATATATAATAGAATCTAAATATTATATCCAATATTATATCTCTATTATATCATTATATCCATTATATCATAGTATCTTAATTAATTAAGATTATTCATAATTTGAATATTTTAGATTTGAATAAAATATTCGTACTTTTCTTTTATGCAAAAAAATCCCATTTTTCGTAGAATTATTCCTTGGTATTCTATTAGATTATAATGCATCTATTATTCTAGACTTTACACTTTACTAGCCGAGAATAATAGATAAAGCGGGTAGCGGGAATCGAACCCGCATCGTTAGCTTGGAAGGCTAGGGGTTATAGTCGACGTTAATTTATCTTAACGTCTCTAATTCAAAACCGAACATGAAACTTTGGTTTCATTCGGCTCCTTCATGGAATATTGAGAAATTCCCATATCATCGTATAAAAGACGTGAACCCAAAAAATGCATTTAATAAAAAAAAAAGAATCAAATTGATTCTTTTTTTTAACTTGGACCCATAACATCTATGTTGGCTTTCTCTCTTATTGCGGGCAAAAGAAGGCGCTTTCTAGATGATCCCTATAGAAGAAAGGGGGAGGGGCATTTTAACAATTTTTCTAGTTACTTCGTTATCTATTTCTAGTTGAATTGAAAGAATCCTTAGGAAAAGTTTTTTGTTTACGCCGGGCTAATAAAATAAAACAAAATTCGATGTCTCTAGTAAACCAAAGTCACCTTTTAATAGCTATTTCGCTTTAATCTTTTCTAAAAAAAAAATCAAAGATTTAGTTACGATTATAAAGAAACTTTTCTATATTTATCCATGGACCCTTTACTCATACTCATTCAATTGAATGTATTCATTCAATTAAGAACATTTTGTTTCGTAATTTCAAAATCCAATTTCTGTTTATGAAGTTATAGTTGACTCTTGGATACAAATTACGAGAATGTATATTCTTCTTCGAATCTTTTATTGAAAGGTAAAGGATTGAATCCTTTTAAGAAATAAAGTTTTTGATCGGACTATGAATCCAATCGAAGGACCCCTTAACCGTTAAGGGGCTATTAGAACGAATCACACTTTTACCACTAAACTATACCCGCTATAATCCCATTATTATATAGAAAGGGTCTTTTGTCGAGTAAAGTAGTCGTAATTAATATATGATCAAAAAATAATCATAAAAACGAAAAGGGGAGCATTGACTTAGTTTTTTGTCAGTACACTTTAGGAAAGGAAAACTCCTGTTTAACTAACTATTTAAATAACTAAAAAAGCTCTTTCTTTTTCGGAAGGGGTTTTGGTGACAGATACTGCTGGCCAAAGCTCATTAATTCAGAACCAAAAAAAGGTATTCTTCAAGAAAGCAGGGTCCTTTTTTTTTATCCAGTAAAAAAAAAATAAAATCAGAAATGAGACTATGATTCTTTAATTAGAAATTATAGAAAATAGAAATGGAAATAGTCCTCTATTATTATTTTTCCTTCTTGTTTGAATAACAAAAAAGGGGCCCGGCTAGGTACCGACCGGGGCCAGGCCGTGGAAATCAACATGAAAAGGGAGAGCTATTTCATATGACCTTTTCATATGAAATTGATATGAGACGCTATTTACATATATAGTATTATTATGTAATTTCTAATTTTTATTATTAATGTGTCTACTTTTTCTATTTAAAATGGATTTTTTAGTTATTTATTTTTCTATAATTTCTTTTCTATTTCTTATTTTTTGATTCAATTTCAAAATTATTAAAAATTAAAGCTTTTCTATAAGGATCTAAAATCCTTATATTAATGAATAATTTAAAAACAAAATTGAACACTATCTATTATACTATCTATTATAGTAATAGTGTGATAGTAATAGTGAAAAAGTAGTGAGATAAAAAAGCGCTTTTTTTCATTTGGCAAGCATTACATATTTTTTTTGTATATGGAACTTTTGAAATTTTACCAATTCAATTAATTGGGAGAGATGGCTGAGTGGACTAAAGCGTCGGATTGCTAATCCGTTGTACGAATCTTTTGTACCGAGGGTTCGAATCCCTCTCTTTCCCTTTCTGTTACGTTGGTAACTCTTGGTATTTTCATTTTTTTTTTCGAATTAATCCCCTTTGTTTTTTTTTTTCTTTTTTGAAAAAACGTTCTTTGTAATCGTTTTTCTTTTCATTTTTATGGTTAAGGATGTGAAAGAGATAAAATTCTAAAAACAGTTAAAAATCAAGCAAAGAAAACAAAAAGCTTTTTTTATTCTTCACGTCCGGGATTTCGTCCTGGATCATTAGATAGGAATCCGAAGATGAATAGAGAAACAAAGAATATCACTACCGTGTAAACAAAAAGTTTGAGAGTAAGCATTACACAATCTCCAAGATCTTCTTTTTTGTTTGGGAAAAAGAGAATAGATTTTCAATTTTTAGAACATAGAAAAAGATCAAATTTTTCAGAAATCCGTTTCTAAATATAAAGTTCTAAATCTAAAGTTGGGTTGAGTCTTTTATTCTAATTTTTCCTTTTTTTTTTTTCAGATATTGCCGAGGACTCCAATTAGAATATTTATTTATACTTACAATTCTATAAATGAGTTGATCTAGCTTTTTCGCGGCTATATATGAATCTCGATCGTTTATTTCGGGGTTCATACTGTAAGACTCATCTGATCTTATCAATTGTTTTATAATTTTTTTTTCGGGACTAAATTATGAATTTTGTAGCACGGTATTTAAGATCTTATCGAAAACTTACAGCAGCTTGCCAAACAAAGGCTAAGAGAAAAAAGAAAAGAGGGATTACTGGCATAATATCTACGATCGGTTTCAAAAAAGCGTAGGCCTCTGGCAATTTGGCCAAGACAAAACTGCTTGAATAAAGGGCAGAATTAAAACAGATCCAGGTCAAACTAAAGATATTAAGCATAACATAATTTTTATTCTTAAACATAGAAAGATACTTTTTTTGAGTTATTAATAGATTTTGAGATTTTTAATCTAAAAATGACTAAAGTAATGTAAAAAGCTAGAGTATACCAAGCAAAAATTCTTCATTCAATTCTGAAAAAAAAAACGATATAGAAGAAATCGTACTTTCATCCAATATCTTAATTGAATTATATATTATGATCAATAAATGAAGTTTCTTTTTATATCCACATGTATCAAAATCCTATGAGCTATCTAGTTCATAGATATTTTTGACTGGAGTTGACGAACAACCAAGAACACTATTACTGTTTAGTAGTAACGAATAGAAATGGGGCGTGGCCAAGTGGTAAGGCAGCGGGTTTTGGTCCCGCTATTCGGAGGTTCGAATCCTTCCGTCCCAGAGCATACCCATTAGAATCTAATAGAATCTAAAATCCAATTTTTTTTATTACTATATCTAAATATTCATAAGAATTAAGTGGGGTCTATTAATCTAATCTATTTACGGATGTAAAATATGTAAACAAAAAAGAAATTACATTACATACTCATATAGAAACATAGAAAAAATAAAGAATTCATATAGATCGTATAGATTAGCTAGATATCTAAGTGAAAATTTTGGATTACTCAAAAATATGGATAAAATATAGATATCGATAGTACCCCTCAACCAATTACTTATTTATTATTCCTTAAATGGAATTACATACTTTAGCTAAAGGAGGCATATGCTCAAACTTCGTTTGAGACGCTGTGGTAGAAAGCAACGAACTATTTATCGAATCGTTGCAATGGATGTTCGATCCCGAAGAGATGGAAAACCACTTCGAAAAGTTGGTTTTTATGATCCAATAAAAAATCAGACCTATTTTAATTTTCCTGATATTCTCTATTTCCTTGAAAGGGGTGCTCAACCTACCGAAACTGTTCAAGATATTTCAAAGAAATCGGTTTTTTTATGTAACTCCACCTTAATCAAAGAGAATTCAATCAATGAAATAAAAAAACGGGGGGTTATATGATTTATATATAACTTGGTCAAACCTTTTTTCTACTCCGCTTCTTTATGTTTGATTCCTACCTATAAATAAATTTCTTTTTTTTATTAGTTTAATTTTATTTCTATTTATATTTTAGCAAAAAATTCTTCTATGATTCTATATAGAATCATAGAAGAATTTTTTGCTTTCTTTAATTGTATTCGTTATCAAGTGTATTTTTTTCTCAACATTCACACTAATATTGACAGCAGCCTCTCAACCAAATAGAATTCGTTGTGGATAACTGCATGTATTTTTATACCTTTTCCTTTTTTTTTTTTTACTTTGACTATATTACTATATTATAGATATATTACTATATATAGATATATAATATATAGATATATAATTGTAGTAATATAGTCAAAGTATATAGAGTATAAGAGGTTCTATATTTTTTTTTTTTTTTTTTACTTCATTACATAGCAGTGGATAAGATAAGCAACAGCAAGAAAGGATTTCTGAATTTGGATTATATCCTTCATTTTTAGTTGATAATTTCTTGTAGTTTTATCTGATCCGTTCGTTTTTATGTTTCGAATCAATTCTCATTTTTATCTTTCAGTTTCATGCGCCGGGGAATTCAATTTATTTTCTTTTTATTGGGATTTCGATTGTATCTATCCATCTTGATTTTGATTTATTAATTTAATAATATGGTTTATTGGCGGGTTGCTAACTCAACGGTAGAGTACTCGGCTTTTAAGTGCGGCTAGCATTTTTTACACATTTCTATGAAGAAATAGATTCGTCCATACTATCGGTAGAGTTGGGAAGACCGCGACTGATCCAAAATAAAAAGGAATGAATGGAAAAAACAGCATGTCGTATCAATGGAGAATTCCAGGAATTTTTTTATTAACGAAGTGATCCAAAACTTTGTTTGAATTCTTGGCACAAAACAAAATAAATTCAAAGTCGGGTTAAGCGAATAAATGGATAGAGCCCCATGGCTCAAATTAGAGGGAGATGAAAAAAGCAACGAGCTTATTTTCTTAATTTGAAGAATTTTCCGATCTAATTATATGTTAAAAATAATATTAGTGCCTGATGCGGGAAAGGTTTTTTCCATGAGTGGATTCTCCTTTTTTTATGAGTCCTAACTATATAGCTAGTCACCATTATAATTCTGGGGTGGAGCCGAAGGTGTATAAGAAGCAGTATATTGATAAAGAGATTGTTTCCCAAATCAAAAGAGCGATTGGTTTGCAAAAATAAAAAATTTCTAGGCATCTTCTTATCCTTTAATGCACATAAAACAATTAGATGGATAAAGGAGAGAGTAGAGAATCCGTTGATGACTTTCTCTTTTGCCGAGGTATTTTTTCGTTATCTTACTCTATTTATTATTTCTTTTTTTCTTAACTATTAACTAGAAATACTCTTGTTTTGACTGTATCGCACTAAGTATCATTTGAGAATCCCAAAAACCTTGCTTTTTTAATGAAATTTCAAATGGAAGAGTTTCGAGGATATTTAGAATTAGATCCATCGCAGCAGCATGACTTCCTATATCCACTTATTTTTCGGGAGTATATTTATGTATTTGCTCATGATCCTGGTTTAAATAAGTCCCTGTTGTTACAAAATGTCAGGTATGACCATAAATTGAGTTTACGAATTCTAAAACGTTTAATTACTCGAATGTATCAACAAAATTTTTTGATTATTTCCACTAAATATTCAAATCAAAATTGGTTTTTTCGATACAACAATAATTTATATTATCAAATAATATCAGAGGGGTTCTCCCTTATTATGGAAATTCCATTTTCCACACGATTCACATCTTGCTTAGAAAGGTCAGAAAGGGTCAAATCCCATAATTTACGATCAATTCATTCCATATTTCCCTTTTTAGAGGACAACTTTTTACATTTAAATGTTGTGTTACATGTACTAATACCCTATCCGATCCATCTCGAAATCGTGGTTCAACTCCTTCGTTGTTGGGTGAAAGATGTTTTTTCTTTGCATTTATGTCGATTTATTCTTCATGAGTGTTGGAAGTGGAATAGTCTTCTTACTTCACAGAAATCCATTTACAATTTTTCACTTTCACAAAGTAATCCAAAGTTTTTCTGGTTCCTATATAATTCTTATGTATCTGAATACGAATCTATCTTCCTTTTTCTACGTAACCGAGATTTTCATTTACGGTCAAAATCCTCTCAGGTCCTTCTTGAGCGAATCCATTTCTACGGAAAAATAGAACATCTTGCAAAAGTATTTCCTAATCATTTGAAGGTTATCCTGTGGTTTTTGAAGGATCCTTGCACTCATTATGTTAGATATCAAGGAAAATCCATTTTGGCTTCAAAGGATACGCCATTTTTGATGAATAAATGGAAATTTTACCTTGTCAGTTTATGTCAATCTAATTTTTATGCGTGGTCTCAACCGGAAAGGATCTATCTAAACCCATTATCCAAGAATTCTATCGACTTTTTGGCCTATTTTTCAAGTGTCCGACTAAATTCTTTCCTGGTACGGAGTCAAATGTTGGACAACGCTTTTTTAATAGATAATGCTATGAAGAAATTGGATACTA